AAATACTCAATACCCAAGTAGGCCTACAAGATTGATCATGATATAATCAAGCACTTTCTGGGTTGGCTCAGACCTTATGATTAGTATTTATTGCCAAAATATTTGAAGATACGCACAAAAGGTTTACTTGTTATTAATATAGTCTAGCTCTTGTTCTTTTTTAGATTTAGACCCCCTATTTTACTCCAATAGTATTATGCTCGGGTCAATGCATAGGAAATGAATGCATTGACCTACTATTAAATAGAAAAGAATAAGTAAACTAGATAAACTATATATTCTCTTTTATCAAGTTCACTTATTCTTTTAGAATAGATAATAAAAATAATATTTCTGTTATTTCGATTATAACGGATCTTACGGAGCCTGCTCATGTACAACATGATTCGGATCTGATCATATAAAGCATTCTCTTTTAGCGAACCAGCCTATCCTCTGTATAGAACTTACGCCGAGGTTGGAACAAAGACACATTTAGTTGTAAATGCCAATGACAATGTAGCAGACATATATCTACACAGACTAATTAATAGTTCAAGTCACCCACTCCCATAATCCATTTTCTCCTCAGAGAATTCCCTTCAACTCCCTAACTATTTTATTATTAATTTTGATTTATTTGACAGGAATAGTTGAAGGGGAAAGATCAAAAGACATGTCTTATTATTCTCAATAATCCATATTTATAGCAATGAAATAGTACTTCCCCAAGCGATAAATGGATAAACGATTCATTCCAAATTTCTATCAAATATCTTTTCTATAAATCTATAAAGGACCAGAAATACCTTGTTTACGTATCATTGGAAAGTGCATTAACATAAATACGGCAGTAAGAAGGGGCAATACAAAAGTGTGTAAACTATAAAAACGAGTCAAAGTAGATTGTCCCACACTAGCACTTCCACGCAACAATTCTACCAAAGGCGATCCTATTATAGGAATTGCTTCGGGTACACCTGTTACAATTTTCACTGCCCAATAACCAATTTGGTCCCAAGGTAAGGAATAACCAGTTACGCCAAAAGATGCGGTCAATACAGCGAGAACCACACCTGTAACCCAAGTTAATTCACGAGGTTTTTTAAATCCACCGGTAAGATACACACGAAATACATGAAGAATCATCATTAGGACCATCATACTTGCCGACCATCTATGAACTGATCGAATTAACCAACCAAAATTCGCTTCAGTCATTATGTATTGAACAGAAGCAAAAGCCTCAGTAACCGTCGGACGGTAGTAAAAAGTCATAGCAAATCCTGTAGCGACTTGTACTAAAAAACAAGTAAGCGTAATTCCCCCTAAACAATAAAATATATTGACATGTGGAGGAACATATTTACTAGTTATATCATCTGCAATCGCCTGAATCTCTAAACGTTCTTCGAACCAATCATAGACTTTATTGAGATAGGCGGAACTCCCCCCCCGAGAACCGTATATGAAACTTTCATCTCATACAGCTCAAGCAAAAACACCCAAATCCTAATTGCAACGGATATATAATGAAAGTTTGAAACCCTTTTTATTTTGAATCAAAGATTCAATCTTTTCTGACTTTAGTAAATAAGAAAAATCCGAAAGCTCTTCGTTGTTTGCGGCGATACTACCAAAATTTCAAGTTGGCTAAGTCGTCTTTATATTAATCCTTACGTGCCTCTTGAATCCACTCTTTTCCTATTTCGTTTTGAATTTGTTTTTGTGTATAATGTGGATTTTCATATTTTTTTATTGTATTGATAGGAATTCTCTTGTTAAGAAACCTATGAATTGATTAAAACCTCAGATTCATACTAGAACCTCGACGATTCAATAAAAAAACCTAAGTTAAGTCAAGGATTCCCTGAGTAAGAACCCTTCGACTATCACCCATTCCATAAATAGATAGAATGCCTAAAATTTCAAAGACTTCAATTTTAAAATTTTTTGGAATCCGGATAGGAGATCTGAACATTAGGTATGAATCATAGTTCAAATATTTCTTAATCGATTTCATATATTCCGTGTTCCAGATACTAGAATAAATATCCGACGAAGGAGACCCATCTCTATGAAGATGACAGAGCCACACTCTGTACTATCAATAGGATCGATTATAACAAGTCACACACTCATATCCCGGAAATACAAAAACAAAAAAAATTCCGCGGTCAAACTCCCAAAACAAAGTATAATGGGCTCAAAATACGAGCTCAAAATGATTCCTTTTGTATGACTTTACAATTCTTATAGACCTAATTCATTGAAATTCCATCCAATAAAACGGAAGAATTATAAATCTCCAAAATAATAGATAGAAAGATGGCAAAAAGAGCCATTGCGACGCCCATCAAAGGAGTTGTTCCCCACCCAGGGGCTACTTTACCATATTCCGAATTCAAGGGTTTTAATAAAGTCCCTGCAGACGTTCGCTTTGAACCACCGTTCTCAACAGTTTCTGTAGCCATAAATCCTATTGTATTCGTTGAGATCTGTTGACTTTGTATACCATTCCGTTGTAGTTGTAAATAAACGATCTTATCATGGATCCATTGAGGTTTTGAAATTTTATAAGAATGGAAACAGCAACCCTAGTAGCCATCTTTCTATCTGGTTTACTTGTAAGTTTTACAGGGTATGCCTTATATACCGCTTTTGGGCAACCTTCTCAACAACTAAGAGATCCATTTGAGGAACATGGAGACTAGTTGACGTAATGAGCCTCGCAATGTTTTGAGGCTCATTACGTCAATTGAGATACTGAAAAATCATTTTATCTTTTTAGTTGGAACTTTAGGTGGTTCTCGAAAAAAGATAGCAAAAAAAATTATTCCTAAAGTCGACACTAAGAGGAATGTATAAACTAGTGCTTCCATAGATTCGATCGCAGTTTACAATTATAGCTTTCATACCTGTTTGTTCCCTTTTATTTGTGGGGGACCGTCTACCGGATAAAAAATAAAGAAGGAACACGAGCAAAAAAGTAGTGATCAAGGTTTCTCTGACCCCTAAGGAAAAATTCCAAAAAGAAAATAGAGACGAAAGAAACCAAAGTAGTGTTATATCAGACTGCTTGTCTTCTTGTAGTTGGATCTCCAAGTTTTTGGAATGCTCCAAATTCGACTTGAGCATCCAAATCCGGATCAATACCAGCAAAAACATCTCTGAACAGGGTTCTAGCACCATGCCAAATGTGTCCGAAGAAGAAGAGCAAGGCAAATGAAGCATGTCCAAAAGTAAACCAACCCCTTGGACTGCTACGAAAAACACCGTCGGATTTCAATGTAGCACGATCTAATTCAAAAATTTCACCCAATTGAGCGCGTCTAGCATATTTTTTCACAGTAGCAGGATCGCTATAACTGACTCCGTTGAGTTCACCACCGTAGAACTCAACAGTTACACCAACTTGTTCAACACTATACTTTGACTCTGCCCTTCGAAAAGGAACATCCGCTCGAACAATTCCGTCGCCGTCTACCAAAACAATGGGAAATGTTTCAAAAAAGGTAGGCATACGACGTACAAAAAGTTCACGACCATCCTTATCTCTAAAGATGGGATGCCCTAACCATCCAACTGCTATTCCATCCCCGTTATCCATCGAGCCCGCCCTGAATAATCCTCCCTTCGCCGGATTATTTCCGATGTAATCATAAAAAACTAATTTTTCAGGAATTTTCGACCAGGCTTCTGCTAAACTTTGATTTTCTGCCAGCCCCGTACTAACTCTTCGATATATCTCTTGCTGAAAGTATCCCTGATCCCACTGGTAACGAGTGGGCCCAAATAATTCAATCGGAGTAGTTGCGGAACCATACCACATAGTTCCAGCAACAACAAAAGCTGCAAAAAAGACAGCAGCTATACTACTGGAAAGTACGGTTTCAATATTTCCCATACGCAATCCTTTGTATAGACGTTGTGGCGGGCGGACACTCAAATGGAATAGACCTGCTAATATGCCCAATGTACCTGCTGCAATATGATGAGAGGCTATTCCTCCCGGAATAAAAGGATCAAAACCTTCTACGCCCCATGCGGGACTTACAGGTTGTACTTTTCCAGTTAGTCCATAAGGATCGGACACCCATATTCCAGGACCGTACAAACCTGTTATATGAAATGCACCAAACCCAAAGCAAGCCACTCCTGAAAGAAATAAATGAATTCCAAAGATCTTGGGTAAATCCAAAGAAGGTTTTCCTGTACGTTCATCAAAAAAAATTGCGATATCCCAATATACCCAATGCCAGATAGCTGCCAAAAAGCATAAACCAGAAAACATAATATGTGCCCCAGCTACACCTTCATAACTCCAAATACCCGGATTCGTTACAGTTCCTCCTGTAATACTCCAACCGCCCCATGAATTGGTTATTCCTAAACGAGTCATGAAGGGTATAACGAACATACCCTGTCTCCACATTGGATCAAGAACAGGATCAGAAGGATCAAAAACTGCTAATTCATAGAGAGCCATCGAACCAGCCCAACCAGCAACCAAAGCCGTATGCATTATATGAACAGAAAGCAATCGACCGGGATCATTCAATACAACAGTATGAACACGATACCAAGGCAAACCCATAGAAATTCCCCTTTATCCAAGATAGATAGACACTACGTAACTTTATTGCATTAGAAAAGACTCTACTGTGACTATCCTATCGATCCTCGCTATTCAGTAAATTATAAATTATATTATTTAAGAACTGGAGTTAATAGTTATTCGTTTTCTATTCTACGGAATAATTATGTTCATAGGAACAAAAAGAAGCAGATTTATTCTATACTCGATAAGTATCAATATGCAATGGGGTTGAATAACATTTTCGAGTAGCAAATACATACATATCTACTCATCACCCGATTCTTACTAATTTTACTTTATTCCTTCTTTTTTTCTTTCTAACTTTTTGTAATCTATGCAAAAAAGAAATCCGATAAAAGCTAATATTTAAAAATTCTAAACACAAAAAAATCATATTCTTACGTTTTTATATCAAAGTGAAATATATTACTTAGTTTTTTTCTTCAAGCAAATGCCTATTGGTGTTCCAAAAGTACCTTTCCGAGGCCCTGGAGAGGTAGATGCATCTTGGGTCGACCTATAGTGCGACTTGTCAGATATATTGGGTCATATGGGATTTACCCGTTCTCTCCTCAATCGAGATATCCTCCGTTTCGCCCAAGAAGGAGTCATTAAATCATAAAAAATTTGGAGCGTGAAGTGCAATTTGATCCGTTTTGGGAGGATCCATATTACTATTTATTATTCTCAATTACAATGATTTATGGTTGGCTTGGTTGAACTCAAAAAAAAATAAATTATTCAGGCTCTGTTTAGAAAAACCCAACTCAATTGGTAATATATCTACGATTCCTAGTTCGATCCTAAATGATTCCTATGTGGAATATCTGTGGGTCGATTTCAAACTATTAATCAAAACTTGGTAGAACGTATAAACTGAATTGAAAAAATAAGCAGAAAGTTATAAAAAAAGAAAAAGGTAATAACAATATTTGTCCTATATGTGCAAATCAAAATTGAGTCAATCTTTACCCAGAGTAGAGCATAAACCTAAAAAGAGAAAAGAGACTCACTGAGGAACAAGAAAATATCATCGGGGTTGGTTGATGAAACAATACATCAATGAGAAGTTAATTCAATAAATTTAGTAACTTTTTATTTATTAGAATTATAAGAAAAAGAAAGCAGTAAAACTCATCTTTATTCAAGAATAAAATCTTTTTTTTGAGGTCTGGAATCCATACATTGATTCTTTTTTTGTTTTTGAGATTTTTTTGAACCGTATGCATCAAAAGGTGCGTGTACGATTCCGAAGGGATACAATTGTACCCTAATTAATCGACTTTATCGAGAAAGATTACTTTTTTTAGGACAAGCAGTTGATAGCGAGATCTCAAATCAACTTATTGGTCTTATGATATATCTCAGTATTGAAGATGATAACAAGGATCTTTATTTGTTTATAAACTCTCCTGGCGGATGGATAATACCCGGAGTAGCTATTTATGATACTATGCAATTTGTGCGACCAGATGTTCATACAATATGCATGGGGTTAGCCGCGTCAATGGGATCTTTTATCCTGGTCGGGGGGGAAATTACCAAACGTCTAGCATTCCCTCACGCTTGGCGCCAATGAGATTTTTTTAAGAAAAAAGGGAAGACTGTGCCTTCGCCCTAGGAAATAGTAAGCAATAATAGCATGGCACTTTGCATTCGATATTATAAATCTTTTGATTCTTTTGAAAAACATTAGATTTAGATTATGTATCGAGAGAGTAGTATGAGATTAAAAGGCCTTCTCGATTTTATAATTGGGAGTTGGGTTTAGCGTCACAAACCTTTTTTGTTCACACTATCACACTAAAAGGCTCTTAACAATATTCATGTTATCAAAAGAAAAGAATCAAGAGGTGCGCAAAAAAAATATTTTTTCTTTGGTTGGAACAAAAAGAAACTTTGGGATTGCCGAATCACATCCAAAACAAATCACATTAAGATAATTAAGATAGAAGGCAACGGAGCCATCATAGTATTTTATACATATTCCGAAAGGAAGGACGGCTATTTGATCATTTAACCACCTGGGTATGATAGATTCGATTTTTCTCTTTCTTTTTTCAATAAAGAGGCCAAGTTAGGTTAATCTTAGTGCAGAGCCGTATGCATATGCAAGAGGGATGCCTGTACGGTTGTTCAATTCGATCTTTTTCATATTATATTTATATATTATATTCTATTCTTTATTTTCTATCCGTTTCATCATGTAAGCTAGAAAAACTTTTGAATTCTATTACTATTAGCAGGGTAATGATCCATCAACCTGCTAGTTCGTTTTATGAAGCACAGACGGGAGAGTTTATCCTGGAAGTGGAAGAACTGTTGAAACTCCGCGAAACCATCACAAGGGTTTATGGACAAAAAACGGGCAAATCCCTATGGGTTGTATCCGAAGACATGGAAAGAGACGTTTTTATGTCAGCAACAGAAGCACAAGCTTATGGAATTGTTGATCTTGTAGCGGTTAAATGAAAATAACATGTAATTCACGCAAATTCGTGATTGGAAATTTTTTAACTGCGTTTAATATTTATTAACTTACTATTTATTTTAAGAGAAATCGACATGATTCATAATCATCCGGTTAGGATCAATCTAAACCAGTCTATTATGTATCCAATTCAACATGCCAACTATTAAACAACTTATTAGAAATACAAGACAGCCAATCAGAAATGTCACTAAATCCCCCGCTCTTAGGGGATGCCCTCAACGACGAGGAACATGTACTCGGGTGTATGCGCGACTCGTTTCGATCATATAATGAGCCGGTACAAAAACAAAAAAACAAGGCGCCAATATCAATGATGAGTACCGGTAAGGTAAATAGGATAGAATCGAGGAGGGGGCCTTTTTTTTCTATTTATTATTTATCTAAAACAAAGAAACAAAAAACCCCTTTCATATTCCTGCATTGTGTATGAATTTTATGGCTTCCATTGGTGCAAATCAAATTACCGCAATGTAAGATGAGAGGCAATTCTCCATTGGTATAAAATGATTATCCATTAAGCGGAGGAATTTTTTAAGCATAAAGATTACGACCCTGCTCTGTCAAGAACGGACGGACTAGTAAAGGGCCAGCTACCCAGCTAACTTTCCCAATTAAATACCGTTACTGTATAGATGGGTTTCGCTGTGAAAGGACTATTACTGGATAATTCATGGGTAGAGCAAAAGAGGATGAACTATACAAGTTACCAATAACCTGGATTAAATGAAGTGAAGGCTCCGGTGTATAGAGAAGACCTCACCGTTTAAGAAGTTACCATAGAAACGATGGAACCCACTACACTATTTCTTTATCTATTTTATATTTTTTATTTGCTATATTTTTGACACCTGTAAAAAAATAAAATTTCTTTCTTATTTCGCATTAAAATAAAAAATCGTGGTTAGGAAGGTTATAGTAGCCAAAGCCATTGGAATTTCTAGTTTATACATTGGAAAAATCCGTTTTGTTATTAATAGATTAGGAAGTGTTAAAAGAATAACTGAAAGAGAACAAATCAATTAGTTATTCGTGAAAGTTTCATCTATTCAATGACTAGAATTAGACGTGGATATATAGCTCGAAGACGTAGAACAAAAATTCGTTTATTTGCATCAAGCTTTCGAGGGGCCCATTCAAGACTTACTCGAACTATTACTCAACAGAGAATAAGAGCTTTGTTTTCAGCTCATCGGGATCGGGATATTAAAAAGAGAGAGTTTCGTCGTCTGTGGATCACTCGTATAAACGCAATAATTCGTGAGAGTGGAATATTCTATAGTTATAGTCGATTAATACATGATCTGTACAAGAGACAGTTGATTCTTAATCGTAAAATACTTGCACAAATAGCCATATCAAACAGGAATTGTTTTTTTATGATTTCCAATGAGATCACAAAAGAAGTAGATTCTTTCTAATCTACTGGAATATTGTAAACGTGTTTTCCCGGAGTTCAGTCTCCGGGAAGGTAGAATAGAAATGATTAAGATAAAAAAGTAGTCAAAATGAATGAACACGTTCAATACAAAAAACTTTCTCAAATTCTTTTTTTTTTCATACGACACATCTGGATTCTCGGAAAAGAACCAATCTTATCTTTGAGTTTGGATTGAAATTATGATTCAAGAGTAAATCCTTTTAATTCTGGTTCTAAGACCTGTAGTTCTATCGGTTAACTCGGCTCTTTCAAATTGTTTCTGATTATTGAGAAAGGGTAACAAAGATAAAATACGAGCTTGTTTTATAGCCATAGTAATTAAACGTTGTTGTTTCAAGGTCAATCTATTCACTCGTCGCGATAAGATTTTTCCCTGTTCGCTAATAAATCGACTAATTAAACTCATATTTCTATAAGAAATTCGATCCCCTGATTGAATAGGAGGCAAACGCCTACGAAAAGGTCGTTTTGATTTAAGAAAAGGTCGCTTGGATTTATCCATGGTTTGTTTTATTATTTAATCTTATTCTTTTTCTTGAAAATTCTATTTCTTAATTTGAATTCATTTTAATTCAAAATTAAAATAGGATTTTTTTTCGATTTAGATTTCTATTTATATAGAATTGTTCTATTCGATTTAATTTTGAATTCTAGATAGATATAGATAGAATGCCACCCCCTTCCCTTACTTGAAGGGGTAATATACAGGTACTCAATTCGATCTATTTCTTTATCTCCCCATGAATCGTATGCGTGTAACAATACGGACAGAACTTTCTCAATTCTAATCGATTAGGTGTATTGTGGCGGTTCTTTTGAGTAATATATCTGGAAATGCCCGTTGATACCCTATTAACGTTGTTTCGGGCACAGCTGGTACATTCCAAAATCACCGTTACTCGAACATCTTTACCCTTGGCCATGAGCCTCCTTTAAATTTTTGATTTACTCAACTTTTCGATTTTTGATTCAAAACGAATAAGTAAAGGGCAGAAGATTTCTAAATTTTATTTCAAATAGAAATAGAATATTTGATTTTTGATTTAAATATCTTGGATAATATTCTTTACTTAGACCTTCAACCCGCATTTCTATTCTACTCCCATTCTTTTATTATATTTTTATTATATTTAGGAATATTGATTGAAATTAAATTCGAATTGGACCGCAAATTTCCCAGATGTTAAAGAGACTTTATTTTTTCCCTTTCCTCCCTTATTTCCTTATTTGAATTCTAAAAAAAAAAGGAAAAAAGAGAAAATAGGAGAAGGGATTAGTCACAGATATTTGATTCTATCTTTAATCTTCTTCATTCCTTACTATGTTATTAACTAGAATGAAAAAAGGGGAATGTTAGCGCATCCGGAAAAAAACGATTAATCTCTATTAATAGACCCGCTAAAGCACCAAACCATAGCGTACTTAGTACTGGTGCCACGGAGAGATATGTTTTTAAATCTCGCATTGAAAATCCTCCCTTTTATTTATT